TCTAATAGTAAGAAATGTCAACAAGGAAATCTTTTGTATAGACATTCGAACCACTGTTGGTCATATTTCTTTTTATCGAGAGATAGAAGAAGCCGTACAAGGGTTTTGCCGGGCTTGCTCATATAGTACCTAAGCTAAAAAATTCTATGATACCCGCGATAATTCGATTCGGGTCTCCCCGTCTCAACTAGTATTCTAATTCGTGAATTTCTCCGCTAATCAAGATCGAGGAAAGGCAGTCTTCGAATCACTGACTCAAATCCATTGTCGAATCCTACTCAACTGAATAGCGAGGTACTTATGGCAGAACGGGCCGATCTAGTCTTTCACAATAAAGCGATAGATGGAACTGCCATGAAACGACTTATTCGCAGATTAATAGATCACTTTGGAATGGCATATACATCACATGTCCTGGATCAAGTAAAGACTCTGGGTTTCCAGCAAGCCACTACTACATCCATTTCATTAGGAATTGATGATCTTTTAACAATACCTTCCAAGGGGTGGCTAGTACAAGATGCGGAACAACAAAGTTTAATTTTGGAAAAACACCATCATTATGGGAATGTACACGCGGTAGAAAAATTACGTCAATCCATTGAGATCTGGTATGCTACAAGTGAATATTTACGACAACAAATGAATCCTAATTTTAGGATGACTGATCCTTCTAACCCAGTCCATATAATGTCTTTTTCGGGAGCTAGAGGAAATGCATCTCAGGTCCATCAATTAGTAGGTATGAGAGGATTAATGTCGGATCCTCAAGGACAAATGATTGATTTACCCATTCAAAGCAATTTACGCGAAGGACTCTCTTTAACGGAATATATTATTTCCTGCTACGGAGCTCGCAAAGGAGTTGTGGATACTGCTGTACGAACATCAGATGCTGGATACCTCACGCGCAGACTTGTTGAAGTAGTTCAACACATTGTTGTACGTAGAACAGATTGTGGCACCATCCGAGGTATTTCTGTGAGTCTTCAAAATGGGATGATAACAGAAAGAATTTTTATCCAAACATTAATTGGTCGTGTATTAGCGGACAATATATATATGGGTTCACGATGCGTTGCCATTCGAAATCAAGATATTGGGATTGGACTTGTTAATCGATTCATAACCTTTAGAGCAAAATCAATATCTATTAGAACTCCCTTTACTTGCAGGAGTACATCTTGGATCTGTCGATTATGTTATGGCCGTAGTCCCACTCATGGCGACCTGGTCGAATTGGGAGAAGCGGTAGGTATTGTTGCGGGTCAATCTATTGGGGAACCCGGGACTCAACTAACATTAAGAACTTTTCATACCGGTGGAGTATTTACAGGCGGTACGGCGGAACATGTACGAGCTCCTGATAATGGAAAAATCAAATTCAATGAACATTTGGTTCATCCCACACGTACACGTCACGGCTATCCAGCTTTTCTATGTTATATAGACCTATATGTAACTATTGAGGGTCAAGATATTCTACATAATGTGAATATTCCCCCAAAAAGTTTGATTTTAGTTAAAAATGATCAATATGTAGAATCAGAACAAGTCATTGCCGAGATTCGCGCCGAAGCATCCATCTTGAATTTTAAAGAGAGGGTCCGAAAACATATTTATTCTGACTCAGAGGGAGAAATGCACTGGAGTACCGCTGTGTACCATGCACCCGAATATACATATGGTAATGTTCATCTCTTACCAAAAACAAGCCATTTGTGGATATTATCAGGAGTTCCGCACAGATCCAGTATAGTCCCTTTTTCGCTCCACAAGGATCAAGATCAAATAAATATTCATTCTCTTTCTGTCGAACGAAAATATATTTCTAACCTTTCAGTGACTGATGATCAAGCGAGACATAAATTGTTTAGGTCGGATCCTTCTGGTAAAAAGGAGGGGGGGGTTCTTGATTATTCAGTACCTGATCGAATCATATGTAAGGGTCATTGTAATTTTATATACCCCGCTATTCTTGACGAGAATTCTGATTTATTGGCAAAGAGACGAAGAAATAGATTCATCATTCCATTACAATCGAATCAAGAACAAGAAAAAGAACTAATACCCCGTTCAGGTATCTCGATTGAAATACCCATAAATGGTCTTTTCCGTATAAATAGTATTCTTGCTTATTTCGACGATCCTCGATATAGAAGAAAGAGTTCGGGAATTACTAAATATGGGACTATAGAGGCGGATTCTATCGTCAAAAAAGAGGATTTGATTGAGTATCGAAGAACAAAAGAATTTCGGCCAAAATACAAAATGAAAATAGATCGATTTTTTTTCATTCCCGAGGAAGTGCATATCTTACCCGGAGCTTCTTCCATAATGGTACGGAACAATAGTATCATTGGAGTAGATACGCGAATTACTTTCAATATAAGAAGCCGAGTAAGCGGATTGGTCCGAGTGGAGAAAAAAAAAAAAAAGATTGAACTCAAAATATTTTCGGGGGATATCTATTTTCCTGGAGAGACAGAAAAGATATCCT